TACCACCTGAGATTAAATCTCTCCCTTCAGGGTATCATCCTGACGCCTTTACTTCGACTTAGGTGATTCTTACCCACTAGCCCTATCTCTTCACTATCCTATCTCTCTATACTACTCTATCTCTCTATACTACTCTATACTTATCTATATCTCTATACTTATCTATATCTCTATACTACTCTATACTTATCTATATCTCTATACTACTCTATCTCTCTATACTACTCTATATCTCTATACTACTCTATACTACTCTATCTCTCTATACTACTCTATATCTCTATACTACTCTATACTTATCTATATCTCTATACTTATCTATATCTCTATACTACTCTATACTTATCTATATCTCTATACTTATCTATATCTCTATACTACTCTATACTTATCTATATCTCTATACTACTCTATCTCTCTATACTACTCTATCTCTCTATACTACTCTATCTCTCTATACTACTCTATCTCTCTATACTACTCTATCTCTCTATACTACTCTATCTCTCTATACTACTCTATCTCTCTATACTACTCTATATCTCTATACTACTCTATATCTCTATACTACTCTATATCTCTATACTACTCTATATCTCTATACTACTCTATATCTCTATACTACTCTATATCTCTATACTACTCTATATCTCTATACTACTCTATATCTCTATACTACTCTATATCTCTATACTACTCTATATCTCTATACTACTCTATATCTCTATACTACTCTATATCTCTATACTACTCTATATCTCTATACTACTCTATATCTCTATACTACTCTATATCTCTATACTACTCTATCTCTATTCTCTATCTCTTATCTCATTCCATCAGATACACACTTATCTCATTTCACCGGAGGAGGGAGTGTACACTCCCTTTATTTGCGAGAAATAAAATTAGGGGCACGGATTTATACCCCCCCCAACCCCGCGTATTAAATTACGGGATTATTTATAGCAGAATTAAACTGCATCTTTAAGTATCAAAAACTCATGTGCTTCTTACACCAATAAATAAGAAAAATAAGCTAAGTTTAAGCTTATAGGTTCATACCCTATCTATGGAGATACTCCTTTTTCTAATTTTTAATTATCCGGTTCGGGTTTTATTTAGTGGTTCCTTGGTTTTAGGTACCTTGATTGCAGCCTCATCTAATATATGATTTGGGGCTTGAGTAGGATTAGAGTTAAATCTTTTGTCCTTTATCCCACTTTTATCGGGTAAGAGAATGATAGCTTCCGAAGCAGCGTTAAAATATTTCCTAACCCAAGCACTAGCTTCAATTTTTCTATTTTCCACAATTTTATTTTATCTTACCTATTTTAAGTTGTGTTTACAAATCCAAAGTGGGACATTTTCTATTTTTACAATATTCACCACTGCCCTTCTTATTAAGTTAGGGGCCGCCCCTTTCCATTTTTGGTTTCCGGGAGTAATAGAGGGTTCAACTTGGATAAACAACCTAATTCTAATAACTTGACAAAAGGTAGCTCCAATTATTTTAATATCTTATGTATTTTGTGGGAACTTATTTGCTTACTCCGTAATTATTTTATCCGTTTTAGTGGGTGCTATTGGTGGGCTCAACCAAACTTCTCTTCGTAAAATTATAGCTTACTCCTCAATTAATCACTTAGGATGAATTTTATCAGGGCTTTTATTGAGCAACCTATTTTGGTTTTCTTATTTCTTATTTTACTGTTTCTTATCTTATTCGTTGATTTCCTTGTTTCACCAGCTACACTTGTCTCAACTCCATCAACTTTTTGTAATTAGAGATTCCAATAACTTCAGAAAAATTTTCTTATTTTGCAATTTTCTATCTTTGGGAGGCCTACCTCCGTTTATTGGGTTCTTACCAAAGTGGCTAATTATTCAGGGGTTAGTAGCTCAGAGTTTAACTATATTAGCCGTAATTTGTACAACCATAACTCTTATTGTCCTCTTTTATTATCTTCGTGTGTTCTTCCCTAGAATTTTGTTAACTTCAGCGATACCTAAATGACTTAATCCTTCAACCTCTTGAGGTAGTATAAATACAGCCCTAGCCTCAATTTCCCTATTAGGTTTGCCCCTGTTCCCGGTAGTTTATATATTAAGCTAAGACTTTATGTTAATAAACAAATAGCCTTCAAAGTTATAATTAAAAGTTTAAATCTTTTAAGTCTTAACATTGCTGTGTCTCTAGAATTGCAGTCTAGTATTTTATATAAACTATAAAACCTGATAGAAGAGAATATTCTCCTTGATAGATTTACAATCTATTACCTAAAATCTCAGCCATTCTATCGCGACAATGATTATTTTCGACAAATCATAAGGATATTGGAACCCTGTATTTTATTTTTGGTGCATGATCTGGTATAGTTGGAACTTCTTTAAGTCTTTTAATTCGTGCTGAATTAGGTCAACCGGGATCATTAATTGGTGATGACCAAATTTATAATGTAATTGTAACTGCCCACGCTTTCATTATGATTTTCTTTATAGTAATACCGATTATGATTGGTGGGTTTGGGAATTGGTTAGTACCCTTAATATTAGGAGCCCCCGATATAGCATTTCCTCGTATAAATAATATGAGATTCTGGCTTTTACCTCCGGCTCTAACTCTTTTATTAGCTAGAAGCATAGTGGAGAGAGGGGCTGGGACAGGATGGACCGTGTACCCACCACTGGCCTCCGGTATAGCTCACGCCGGTGCTTCTGTAGACCTGGCTATTTTCTCACTTCACTTGGCTGGTGTTTCTTCTATTCTTGGGGCAGTAAATTTTATTACTACTACAATTAATATACGAACTAGAGGAATAACTATAGACCGAATTCCCTTATTTGTATGATCAGTATTAATTACTGCAATCTTATTACTGCTGTCATTACCTGTGTTAGCTGGGGCTATTACTATATTATTAACTGACCGTAATCTTAATACATCATTCTTTGACCCTGCCGGAGGTGGAGACCCAATTCTATACCAACATTTATTCTGATTCTTTGGGCATCCTGAAGTTTATATTTTAATTTTACCAGGATTTGGTATAATTTCTCATATTATTAGTCAAGAAAGAGGTAAGAAGGAAGCCTTTGGTTCATTAGGAATAATTTATGCTATATTAGCTATTGGATTGTTAGGATTCGTGGTTTGAGCCCACCATATGTTTACCGTAGGGATGGATGTAGATACCCGAGCTTATTTTACTGCAGCTACAATAATTATTGCCGTGCCCACCGGAATCAAGATTTTTAGTTGATTAGCAACCCTTCATGGTACACAGCTTACTTTTAGTCCCTCACTGTTATGGGCTCTAGGCTTCGTATTTTTATTTACAATTGGGGGATTAACCGGTGTTGTTTTAGCAAATTCCTCTATTGACATTGTTTTACACGATACTTATTATGTAGTGGCCCATTTCCATTATGTTCTTTCTATAGGGGCAGTATTTGCTATTATAGGAGGGGTAATTCATTGATTTCCCCTTTTCACAGGATTAACCCTAAACCCCCAATGATTAAAGATTCACTTCTTTGTTATATTTGTAGGAGTAAATTTGACTTTCTTTCCACAACACTTTTTAGGACTTAGAGGTATACCGCGTCGCTATTCCGATTATCCTGATGCTTACACGGCTTGAAATGTTGTGTCTACTGTAGGATCTACTATTTCATTATTAGGAGTTTTAATATTGGTGTTTATTGTTTGAGAGGCCTTCGTTAGCCATCGACAAGTAGCTTACCCTCTACAACTTCCATCTTCTGTAGAGTGAATACATGAGCTCCCACCAGCAGAACACAGCTATAATGAGCTCCCAACTTTACTAAACTTCTAATATGGCAGAGCAGTGCTGTAGATTTAAGCTCTACCTAGAAAGATTAATCTTTTATTAGAATATGGCAACCTGATCAAATCTAGGATTTCAAGATAGTAATTCTCCCCTAATAGAACAGCTCACTTTCTTCCATGATCACACTTTACTTATTTTAGTAATAATCACCACACTGGTTGGGTACCTTATAACGACAATGTTATTTAATTCTTATGTAAACCGACTTTTACTCCAGGGGCAAACCATCGAAGTAATTTGAACTATCTTACCTGCCATTATTTTAGTTTTCATTGCCCTTCCTTCCCTGCGACTACTTTATATACTGGATGAAGTAAGTAACCCTGCCATTACCCTTAAAACAATTGGGCACCAGTGATACTGAAGTTATGAATATTCAGATTTCCTGGGGTTAGAATTTGATTCTTATATAACCCCAACAAATGATCTCCCTGAATCTGGGTTTCGACTACTTGATGTTGACAACCGAGTTGTGTTGCCCATAAAGACACAAATTCGTATTTTAATTTCTGCTGCTGATGTATTACACTCTTGAGCCTTACCAAGTTTAGGGGTTAAGGTTGATGCAATGCCGGGACGATTAAACCAGGCTAGATTCCTTATTAACCGGCCAGGACTTTTATATGGTCAGTGTTCAGAAATTTGTGGGGCAAATCATAGTTTTATACCTATTGTAATTGAGAGTGTACCAACAAATATTTTTCTTTCCTGAGTTTCTAAGATAAGTGACTCCTCACTAGATGTCTGAAAGTAAGTAATGGTCTCTTAAACCATCCATAGTAAAGTTACACCTACTTCTAGTGAAAAGGTTAGTTAAATTAACATTAGTATGTCACGCTAAAATTAAGGGTTCAAGCCCTTACCTTTTGATCCCTCAAATAGCCCCTCTCTCCTGGTTAATATTATTTTTCTTTTTTGGTGCGGTATTTATACTTTTTAATGTATTAAATTATTTTGTGTATCCTTCTTCAGCTCCTACCTCATCCTTAGGGGATGCCAAGGCCTCTACTTCTATAAATTGAAAGTGATAACAAATTTATTTTCCGTTTTTGATCCCTCAAGTTCTATTTTAAACCTTTCTCTAAATTGAACTAGTACTTTCCTAGGACTTTTAATTCTACCCGTTTCCTTTTGACTCCTACCCTCTCGTTACCTTTACATTTGAAACAGAGTAACTTCCACACTACACAAGGAATTCTCAACCTTGCTAGGACCACCAGGAAAGGCAGGAAGCACCTTCTTCTTTATTAGATTATTTTCATTAGTGTTATTTAATAACTTCTTTGGATTATTCCCTTATATTTTTACAAGATCAAGTCATCTTAGCTTTACATTAACTTTAGCTTTACCTCTATGGTTGAGATTTATAATTTATGGGTGAATTAACCATACACAACACATATTCGCACATTTGGTTCCTCAAGGTACACCGCCAGTTTTAATACCCTTTATAGTCTGTATTGAAACCATTAGTAATGTTATTCGTCCCGGCACTCTAGCTGTCCGGCTAGCGGCTAATATAATTGCTGGACACTTATTAATAACTTTAATAGGAAATACCGGACCCAGTTTAGCTTTAAGACTAGTTTCATTTTTAGTAATTGGTCAGATTGCATTACTTTTATTAGAATCTGCAGTAGCTATTATCCAATCTTATGTGTTTGCTGTTTTAAGAACCCTATATTCTAGTGAAGTAAATTAATGTCCACCCATAATAATCACCCCTTCCACCTTGTGGATCAAAGACCCTGACCTTTAACTGGAGCCATTGGTGCGATAACAACTTTGAGAGGATTAGTACAGTGGTTTCATTTTTATAACACCCAGCTATTATTTTTAGGGCTTGCAATTACCCTACTCACTATAATCCAATGGTGACGAGATGTTACCCGAGAAGGGACTTTCCAAGGGTTACATACCCATATCGTAACTTTAGGTTTACGATGAGGTATAATTCTTTTTATTGTTTCAGAAATTTTCTTTTTCATTTCTTTCTTTTGGGCATTTTTCCATAGTAGTTTATCCCCTACGATTGAAATCGGGGCTGTATGACCACCCGCAGGAATTTCGCCATTTAACCCTTTACAAATTCCACTTTTAAATACTGGGATTCTTTTAGCTAGCGGAGTGACAGTTACTTGGGCTCATCACGCCTTAATAGAGGGTAATTATTCCCAAGGACTTCAAGGTCTCTTCTTTACAGTTTTACTAGGAGTTTATTTTACTATCTTACAAGCTTATGAATATATCGAAGCCCCATTTTCAATTGCAGATGCCATTTATGGTTCATCCTTCTTTATGGCTACAGGTTTCCATGGTCTTCATGTAATTATTGGGACTACTTTCTTAGGGGCCTGCTTATTTCGCCATTACTTTGAGCACTTCTCACCTGCCCACCATTTTGGATTCGAGGCAGCAGCATGATACTGACATTTTGTAGACGTAGTATGACTCTTCTTATATATTTCTATTTACTGATGAGGTAGATAACTTATTTAGTATAATAGTATATTTGACTTCCAATCAAAAGGGCTGGACTCCAGAATAAGTACTGTTTATTATTTTCTGTATAGCAATAATTTTATTTACCATCACCGTTATCGTCATAAGTTTAGCCTCCTTACTTTCTAAGAAAGACATCAACGACCGAGAAAAGAGAACACCCTTTGAGTGTGGGTTTGATCCCTCAAGTTCTGCACGACTACCTTTCTCACTCCGCTTCTTCTTAATCGCAGTGATTTTTCTAATCTTTGATGTTGAAATTGCCTTGCTATTGCCCTTAATTATTGTGTTAAGATATACCCCCGTTTTATGGTGGTTTTATGTTGCGGCTTCCTTCTTAGTAATTTTATTAATTGGCCTCTATCATGAATGGGCTCAAGGAGCACTAAATTGGGCTAATTAGGATTATAGTTAACTATAACAACCGATTTGCATTCGGTAGGTGTTGGAATTTCCGACTTATCTTGAATAAGAAGCGATTTTTGCACCCAGTTTCGACCTGGTCCTAGGTGGATACACCCTTATTTAAACGAAGCCAAAGAGAGGCCTATCACTGTTAATGATAAAACTGACGGAAAGTCCGTTTAAGGTATAAAGACATGTGAGGGGGCCGCTAACTCCCTTTTTAGCAGTTCAATTCTGTTAATACCTTTATTTACGTAGTTTACTTAAAACATTACACTTTCACTGTAAAGAGGGGCCTAGGTTCCGTAAATACCCAAAGATCCAAAGATCACCAGAACATCTTCAGTGTTACGCTCTAATTAAGCTACCTGGGTAAACTAAAAATATAAGAAACAATAATAATAACGTGAACCATATAACAAACCCAACTAAATAAATCTTCAAGTCATTTTGGTGAACTCGCTGGGCCTCCTGAGATGCTAATAAGAAACTTTGGTATAAACCTTGTCCTCCTAATATTTCTGATCAGCCCTGGTCACCTGTAGCTCTCAAAGCATATCTAGTATTCAAAGGTCTTTTAGACACCCCTAATGTAAATAACATAGGCATAAATCATATAGACCCTATGAAAGTTACCAACCCCGGGTACATTAAGCTTTTAACCTTCATAGACACTCTAAATTTTGCTGCCTCGAATCCAATCCAAGCTCCAAAAATTCTAACTGTTAAAGCTAGTGTCTTTAAGCCGATAGGCAAACAAATTATTAAAGGAGTTGGAAATAGCCACCAAGAAAGTATACTACCCCCAAAGATAGATATAATTATAAGCCCAGATATCCCAATAAATATATTGTATCTCTCATCATTTATTGGATGACAATTTGAGAGGTTAGGAGTACCTCTTAAACTATAATAAATAAGTCGCCCAGTGTAACAAACGGTTAATCCTGTAGACACAAAATAAAGAAGAAAAATAAGGTATCTCACAGTTCTTATACCAACAATTTCTAAAATTAAATCCTTTGAATAAAACCCCGCTAAGAAGGGTATACCACATAAAGCTAAATTAGCAACACTCAAACACCCCACCGTAAATGGTATTTGAGTAACTAATCTACCCATATTACGGATATCTTGAGAGTCCTTTATATTGTGAATAACTGCTCCTGCACATATAAATAGAAGTGCCTTGAACAATGCATGAGCCAAAAGATGAAAATAGGCTAGCTTATACAAACCTATAGACAAAATACACATCATCAAGCCCAACTGGCTTAACGTTGACAGGGCAATAATTTTCTTTAAATCATATTCAAAATTAGCACCTAAACCTGCTATAAATATAGTCAACCCTGAAATTAATATTAAAATCTTGGCTGGTTGAGACCCTTCCAACAGAGGCGAAAATCGAATTAAAAGATACACCCCAGCAGTGACAAGGGTGGAAGAATGAACGAGAGCAGATACCGGGGTAGGGGCGGCTATAGCCGCTGGTAGCCAAGCTGAAAATGGGATCTGGGCACTTTTAGTTATTGCAGCTAAAACTACTAATCACCCAATAACTCCTATTTCCAATCTCAATTTTATAGTTTCTAGGTAGAATACATAATTAAATCTGCCAAAATTTAACATCCAGGCAATAGCCATTAATAAGGCAACATCCCCGATACGGTTTCTAAGGGCAGTTAATATACCCGCGTTATATGATTTTACATTTTGATAATAAATAACTAAACAATAAGACACAAGTCCTAAACCATCTCAACCCAACAGGATACTAATTAAATTAGGACTAATAATCAAAAGTATCATCGACATTACAAAAGCTAAAACCAACAAAATAAACCGGTTAATGTTAAAGTCCCCTCTTATATATTCTTCTCTATAGAAAATAACAAGAGAGGAGATTAATAATACAAGACTCATAAAAATTAAAGATATTCAATCTAATAAGATGGTTATTACAATAGGAACACCTTGCAAGCTTACAACTTCTCACTCAAGGAAAACACAATACTCCTGTATTAAATAAGACACCCCTAAATACAAGCACAATATACTTGCTGTACTTAGAAAGATAAATCTTAATTTACAAATTGATATTCGTCATAACACGACTTAAAATAACTACTTATATCCTTGGCGCCACAAGCCAAAATTTTTATTAAACTACTTAAGTATAACCAAATAAGGCCAGGCTCTCTTTTCAAAATTAATAAATTTAAAGGAAGCCAATGTAAAACTAACACCATGTATTCACGAGCTCTACCTCCAATACTAGCATAACCACTCAAATTCAACTTTCCATGTTGGCTAAAAGAATACAAATATAAAGTATAAGCAGCGCTAAAGAAAGATACTAATATTAAAGCTGTCATAGTAATTCAAGACCACGCAACTAAACTATTTAATAGACTTAACTCCCCTAATAAATTTAAAGTAGGAGGAGCTGCCATATTGGCTGCACTTAATAAAAACCACCACAGACTTATTCTAGGTATTAAATTAATCAACCCCTTATTAATCAACAAGCTTCGACTACCAAACCGCTCATAAGTTATATTGGTTAAGCTAAATAAACCAGAAGAACAAAGACCATGGGCAATTATTATTATGTAAGCCCCACATATACCTCAATAATTTATTGTCATTAAACCACCTAGAACCAATCCCATGTGAGCTACAGAAGAATAAGCAACTAAAGACTTTAAATCTCTTTGTCGAAGACAAATAAATCTAACAAGAACTCCTCCTACCAGACTAATACTTACTCATAGGTATCTACAATACAAGTTCTTAACAGCTACACAACCTAAAACACGGAAGAGACCATAACCCCCTAACTTTAATAATACACCAGCAAGAATCATGGAACCTCTAACTGGAGCTTCAACATGGGCCTTAGGTAACCATAAGTGAACTAGAAACATCGGCATCTTTACAAGAAAAGCCATCACCATAACTAAATAAAGCACCAGGCTCACTCTTAGTTGTCGCCAGTCGGACAAGGAAAACACAAATAAGGTATTTAAATCCTCGTAAAACACAAAAATACCAACCAGTAAAGGAAGAGAAGCCAATAGAGTATAAAACAATAAATAAGTACCAGCTTGGACACGCTCAGGCTGATACCCTCATCCTAAAATCAAAAATAGGGTAGGGATTAAAGAGGCCTCAAAATAAATATAGAAAAATAAAATTCTTGTTGTTCTAAAAGTCAAAATTAGTATAAGCAATAAAAACAAAACAAGAAACATGAAGAATTGGCTCCTGTAATTATCCTTGTAAACCCCTAAAGAAGCAGTTAATATTAACCCACAGATTCAATAACTTAAAAGAATAAGCCCGTAAGAAACAACATCACAACCGAAAGAATAACTTCTCAGGGCTAGCACTCCTGGGAGGCTTCCTACCACTATAAATAGGAAGCCTCCTAAATAAACCGAGATTTGGGTAATGTGCCAACTTTTCTTAAATAACACTAATGGGATCATAAACAAGGTCATTAATAAAAATTTTAACACTGTAAAATTCTAAAAGACTGGAAATAATCATTTCCATGAGTACGAATAAGGCTCACGAGAATTGAAAGACCAAGAGCACCCTCACATACAACAAAGGTAAGAAAGACCATTAAGAAATATAGTTCAGAACTTTTAGTTAGTAAGAAAATATAAAGTACAAAATATAAAGATAGAGAAATAAATTCTAAACTCAGTAAAGTTATAAGTAAATGCTTTCGTCGTGAAGAAAATACGTAAAGCCCAGCTAAAATTAATAAACTTCCTAACCCCAGTCAATATAGTTTTAACATTTGTTTTAATAGTTTAAAGAAAAACGTTGGTCTTGTAAGCCAATAATGGAAGCAGTTCCTTAAAACTTCAAGGGTAAAACTACTGTCCTTTCTTTAGTCCCCAAAACTAATATTTTTATAAACTACCCCTTGTTTTGATGAGATCTTTCCTCCTAATAACAGCCCTATTTATAGGTTTAATTCTTTTATTTATAAACCACCCCTTAGCTTTGGGACTAGTTTTACTCATCCAAACTTGCTTAATTGCCCTCCTTACTGGATCTTTGAGATCATCTTTCTGATTCTCTTATATCCTCTTTTTAGTGTTCCTGGGAGGTATACTAGTTTTATTTATTTATATGACAAGTTTAGCCTCAAATGAAATATTTTCCGTATCTTCTTTTATAATTATTGGTCTCCCTACCATAATTGGTAGTTTCCTACTTTATTCTTCTACAAATTTAGTTTTTGACTATTTGAATCCCTCTAGTTCTACCCACAGTACTATCCAGAATTTACTAGAACCGGTACCCTTGTCTGAATTATTAGTAAAGTTATACAATGTGTTCTCAGCCCACTTAACTGTCTTATTAGCTTGTTACTTATTTTTAACTTTAATCGCTGTAGTTAATCTAACTAATATTAACCAAGGGCCCCTACGCTCCCACACTTATGTTCAAACCAATTCGATTACACCACCCACTATTTAAAATTGCCAATGGAGCATTAGTAGATCTTCCAGCTCCTTCTAACTTATCCACATGATGAAATTTTGGCTCCTTATTAGGGCTATGTTTAGTAATCCAGATTGCTACCGGCCTCTTTTTAGCAATACATTATACAGCCCATATTGATTTAGCATTTTCTAGTGTAGCCCACATCTGCCGAGATGTAAATTATGGGTGACTATTACGAACCCTACACGCTAATGGGGCATCTATGTTCTTTATTTGTATCTATTTACATGTTGGACGGGGAATATATTATGGGTCCCACCAGTATCTCCATACCTGATCAGTTGGGGTTATTATTTTGTTTCTTGTAATAGGGACAGCATTTATAGGGTATGTGCTTCCGTGAGGCCAAATATCTTTTTGAGGGGCTACAGTTATTACAAATTTACTTTCCGCGGTTCCTTATTTAGGGACAATGCTGGTTCAATGAGTCTGAGGGGGATTTGCTGTAGATAACGCTACCCTTACTCGATTCTTTACTTTCCACTTCTTACTACCATTTATTGTAGCTGCGGCTACAATGATCCACTTACTATTCTTACACCAAACTGGGTCAAATAACCCCTTAGGAGTAAACTCAAATCTAGATAAAATTCCTTTCCATCCTTATTTTTCTTTTAAGGATATTGTAGGGTTTGTAGGACTCCTAATATTTCTTATCCTCCTTACCTTACTAAATCCCTATTTATTGGGAGACCCTGATAATTTTATTCCTGCTAACCCATTAGTAACACCTGTACACATCCAGCCGGAGTGATATTTCTTATTTGCTTATGCTATTTTACGATCAATTCCTAATAAGTTAGGAGGGGTTATTGCGCTAGTTCTCTCAATTGCCATTTTATTTATTCTTCCTTTTGTAAACAAATCCAAATTCCGAGGTTTAGAATTTTACCCGATTAATCAAATTTTATTTTGATCACTTCTGGCAATTGTATGTTTATTAACTTGAATTGGCGCGCGTCCGGTAGAAGCTCCCTTTATTATTCTAGGACAAGTATTGACAGTAGTATATTTCGCGTATTACATCATTAATCCTATAACAATGAAAATCTGAGATGATCTTGTTTCCTGGCCAAGTAATTATTGGATAATATTTGTTTTGAAAGCAATATAAAGAGGTTCAATTCCTCTCTTGGTCTCTACTTAAATCCTGGCATTATATTGTTAAAACCAGCCCTCCACTAAAGAAAATAAGAAAATTTAGTGCAACTGGGAGATAGCTCTTCCAAGCCAAGAATATTAATTTATCATACCGGAATCGGGGTAAAGTTCCTCGAACCCAAATAAATATAAAAGCTAAAAATACTAATTTAATGTAAAAGAAAATATTATAAATATTAGAGCCTAAAAAGAGGATAACAAAAAGTATTCTTATAAATAAAATACTAGCATATTCTGCTATAAAAATTAACGCAAATCCCCCTCTTCTGTATTCTACATTGAACCCAGAAACTAATTCCGACTCTCCTTCTGCAAAATCAAAGGGAGTTCGGTTAGTTTCTGCTAAACAAGAAGCAAACCATATAATACACAAAGGTAGAGTAAGTACCACAAATCATAATCCCTCTTGACCACGCGTAAAATCTAGAATATTGTATCTTTGCACCAAAAACACAAAAGATAACAGAATTAACGCCAAGCTAACCTCATAGGAAATAGTTTGTGCTACTGCTCGGAGCCCACCTAATAAAGCATAGTTAGAATTAGAAGCTCAACCCGCTATTATTACAGTATACACGCCTATTCTAGTACAGCTTAAGAAAAATAAAGCACCTAAATTAAAATTATGCAGCCCTACTCATATTGGAAAAATTATTCACACAATTAAGGCTAGAAATAAACTAAAAATAGGGGAGATATAATAGGGAGTATAGTTGGACACAACCGGATAAGTCTGCTCCTTAGTGAATAACTTAATAGCATCGGCAAAAGGTTGTGGAATACCCCAAATTCCTACCTTATTAGGCCCCTTACGGATTTGGATATACCCTAAAACTTTTCGTTCCAACAAAGTTAAAAAGGCAACTCCGACTAGAACACAAATAACTAGTAAAATTCTTCTCACAATGCCCAGACTTAAGTCTTTAATCAAAATTATTACTTGAGCTGTTAAACTCTTATTTAGATCCTAAATCTAGCGCACTATTCTGCCAAAGTAATAATATTCTAACTTTAAAGATTATCTTTAATATTTGGTCCTTTCGTACTAAAATATTCCTACTTATTAAGGATAGAAACCGACCTGGCTCACGCCGGTCTGAACTCAGATCATGTAAAGTCTTAGGGGTCGAACAGACCCCAACTCTAAGCTTCTGCACCTAGAATTACCTTTAATCCAACATCGAGGTCGCAACCCCTCTTATCGATATGAACTCTCAAAGAAGATTACGCTGTTATCCCTAAGGTAACTTAATTTTCTATTCATTATTTATGGTTCCTAAATTCACATATCCGTGGTTTGTTTAAAGTAAGTTATTTTATTACCCTGTCACCCCAACATAATAAAACCTAAATAAAGCCTGTACCCTTTACTAAAAGACTTATTTATAATTTATCAAGTTCTATAGGGTCTTCTCGTCCTATAATTTTATTTTAGTCTTTTCACTAAAAAGATAAATTCCTGATTCTTTTGGAGACAGTTTGTGCCTCGTCCTACCTTTCATTCCAGTCTCCAATTAAAAGACTAATGATTATGCTACCTTTGCACGGTCAAAATACCGCGGCCCTTAAAATTATCAGTGGGCAGGTGAGACCTTCTATATAAACTAAAGGCGATGTTTTTGATAAACAGGCGAACACAAATTTGCCGAATTCCTTTAAAAGAACAGTCTGGTGTAATAATTTTATCATTATTTCATTTTATATTTTATTCACAAAATTATCTTAATAAATATTTAAAATAATAAAAATTTTATTTAACGGGGATGAATTATAACATATTCTTGGTGGTTACTTCTAGGCCTACTGTTACCCCCTTTATTTGGTTTATAAAATACTTTAGAGCTTATCCCCTAAAATCTTAATATTAATTTGCTTAATCCTTAATTAACAAGGACCACTTTTAATATCTAAATTAAATTTATCTCTTAAGAAACTAGAAACCTAGAGGATCGACTAGTATTTCGCTCCTAACCTACTATTTTACATAAGTTTGCTACCTTAAATTACTTAATAAGTTAGCTCTCCTCAAATCGAGATTTAGATAATCTTCATATTATTTAATAAACCCTGATACAAAAGGTACATAAAATTATTTCTTTCCTTTAATTTAACCCTCTTTCAAAATTCCCTCTCGGTAAAGCTAAAATTTTATCTCGATATTCCCTACTCCAAAACTTTATTATTTTAGAAACCCAATAACCATTTTTACCTTTTCAAAGTTTCAGAATATATTGACTCGCACAACTTTCTTTTCAGTGTAAGTGAAACGCTTTCTCTTAAGCTTTACCCTGCAATCTAGGTACACCTTCCGGTACACCTACTGTGTTACGACTTATCTCATCTATGTACGAGAGCGACGGGCGATGTGTGCACGGCTTAGCGCTGTTATCATAATTTTTCTTTTAAAACTATTACACCCAAATCCACCTTCCTTTTCTCTTACACTCAAGTCCGTAATAAATATATTTATTGTAATTCACCGCTCTCTTAAATATAAACTGCACCTTGACCTGACATGCTTTCTCTTAAATTTCCGGAAATATTTTCATAAAATTTCCTGGTGACGGCGGTATACAAGCTGACTACAAACTTAAGTAAGGTTAAACGTGGGTTATCGATTACGGGGCAAATTCCTCTGATCAGTTAAACCACCGCCAAATTTTTGAGTTTTAAGCCTGTATCTTCTACTACTCGGGACTCTTAATAACGGCCAGCATAGTAGGGTCTCTAATCCTAGTTATTTTATTGGGTTTCCAAGCTTCACCAAATCATCTTATGGCCTCAGGACTTATTAAAATTTCACCTAAAAATAAGTTTTGGCTGTCCTACTTACGATTAACTCCTTCCAATAATACTTTCTCGCCTTATTTGTCTAACCGCGGTGGCTGGCACAAATTTAACCAAAGCTATATACATTTCCTAATTCCAAGTATCCTTGATATTTAATACCAGATACTGCGAATAAATCTCCATCTTTTAGAGGATTATTTTACATGTAAGACAATTTTATAGAAAGTATATTTGCTAAAATAAAACTTTATTTACATAAAATAAAAGTAGGTATTGTAATT